AAAGAACATCCCCTTCATATGATCCTAACTAGAGATATCGATATACATATGGATACAGAAACTTCCATCCGCCAATTTGAGTCTATTTGAAAATAGCTCGAATGCCTTTCCCCATATATAATTTTCTCGATGCATAAGCATAAGAACTCTTTCATTTAGGGTGCGGCAAAAGCCGCAGTCACATGGTATACCATATTCCACTAAATAAATATTAGTGTTAGGATACAAGTCTAAGTTTTGAAAAAGAAAAAGATGAGATTTTGTCCTATCGAATTTAAACAATCTTGTTTTTTTGAATATGAAGAGATAAAGAAGCCATTGCTATTGCCGGAAATACTAGGCCTACTAAAGGCACAAAAATACAGGGAAAGTTGAAAGTTATCATAGAATGAATATCTCGATTTACTATATTGTATTATACTTAATTTATATATTGTTATAAAAATATCTTGTAATAATTATAATATTCGAATAAATAATTTGAAATTAATATCGAATTAATTATGAAATTCATATTCAAATTATTTCGTTTGATAATTTATTAATTGTAATTATAATTACAATAAATTGAAGTATATATATAACTTAGTATATATACTAAGTGCTAAGGACTACTAAGTGCAAGGACTCAAGGAATGTAGAACTAAAAAAATGTACTTATTTTTCTTTTCTTTCCGCATGAAAGACAAGATATCTATATCTATAATAATAAATTTTCTTATTCTTCTTCTTTTGTTCTTGTCTTCTAATTTAATAAAGAAGACTTTTTTTACAACTTACCGAAAGATTTGTTAGAATCCGATCCAACAGGTATTCTTAGTCAAAACGGGATTCTCGGGAGATATAAAAAGAGACAAAAATCTATATTTTGCTTCACAGCTTAGAATCCAATTGGTTTTTCTTTTGTTTATGCAAAACAGATTTCCGTTGCTACAATGATATGATCAACATATCCTATCTTGACTGGTTTTTTGGATCCAGATAATGCGAAGTGATGAGTTGGTTATTAGTTCTATAGTTATTAGTTCATACTATGGGGAATCTTTTTTGAATCCTAAGCCTAAAAAAACCAACGAGTCACACACTAAGCATAGCAATTATATCAAAAAGTCAATCGAATTTTTATTCAACCCTATAGAATTAAGAGCTTATTTGTTTGTTTTGATTGAAGAGAAAAAAATGAAAGAGACAAAGAAAGGTTTCTTATTATTTTTTTTTTTTTGAAATCTTTCTAAAAGATAGAACAAAACAATAAGCGTTTCGATTAATAAGTCATTCGATTTCTCTTTCTATCTTTCTAAAAGATAGAATAGAACAATAAGTGTTTAGATAAGTGGTTATCTAAGTGTTTAGATTTCTCTTTCGAAAAGGTAGAATAGAACAAAAGAGGAAATACAAAAAGTATAGAATATAGAAACTTTCTTTACTTTTTGTATTTCCTTAATTAAATTTTGTTTAATTTAGGGAGAAATTCTTTTAAAATCTCCGCCTTTTTTAAAATATCCTGAACAGTTTCTGTAGGTTGAGCACCCTTTTCAAGGAAATATAGAATAGCAGGAACATTTAAATAAGTTTGATTCGTTATCGGATCATAAAAACCCACTTTCCCAAGATCTCTTCCTTCTCTTCGAGATCGAACATCAATTGCAACGATTCGATAGACGGCTCATTGGGATAGATGTAGATGAATAATACCCCCCCCTAGAAACGTATAGGAAGTTTTCGCCTCGTACGGCTCGAGAAAAAATGATTCCTAGTTCTATTTTTGTATAAAATAAAAATGGCAAATTGGTCTATAAAACGATCAAATCAATTAGATTATGATTGAAGTCCTTTTTTATTCTTCGTTCCTGAAAACTAAAAAAACCATTCGTACTCATAACTCAAGTTGAATAACTCTCAAATAGCTCAAAGGAAAATTTTGAGGCATTTCATTTTTTGAGTGGTCTTTAAACCCCTTTCCTTTTTGTTTGTCTCGTTTACAAATCTATTTGTATTGGATTTTTTTCTGGTCTAGTTATTGAGACAATTGAAAAGGGTATTTCCTTGTTCTGGGATCCTTTATCTTTTCTTTGTTTTAAATCATTGGGTTTACACATAACTTCGGTGATTTTTAATCCTTTCAAAATGGCAGCAACCTACCTTTTTTTGTGATTTCTTTCTATCTTTTATCAAAGAATCATACAAACGGTTGATTTTCACGCGATACATTTTGTATCGAAAGAGTTTTGTCAATTCTAAGAAACTTTACTTTTCGATTGGAACCCTTTCCATATCGAAAATATACTTACGAAGTTGTTCCAATTTATTGATTGGCATTAACCCTAGATCCTTGCCCCTGAGAAATGAATCAATACTTTCTACTCGAGCTTCATCATAGACTATTTACATTACAACCCCCCCCAAAAAAAAAATAAAGGAGAGGTTCTAGTGGAACAGAACAACCGATGTCGAGCCAAGAGCACCTTCATTCTTTTATAAAGTGGTGGGTGTAAAAATCCACAACGGACCGTGTCCTTCAAGTCGCACGTTGCTTTCTACCATATCGTTTCAAACGAAGTTTTACCATAACATTTCTCTAATTTGAAGCCAGCATGGAATCATGAATAATCATTTGTTCAGTCGGTAGGAACAAGTTTTACCCAGAATTCCCCTTGATTATTGTATAACTATTCCGGCTATTCTTGATTGTCTTTCGAATCAAGAAAATCGTGTATTTTTCTGACAATTTCGTCTTTATCTTTCTCCTCCAAACTTTCTATTTCTAGGAGGTCCTCGCGAGTGTAGATTACGATCATTATAAGATCGTTGTATATATGCTATCTTTTATAAGTAAAATAGTGACTTTTCGAGACAAGCCTAGCTCTGGAATATACAATAGACGTGGATTTCTCCTTATGTATAGCACGATATACCACTCCGGTAGAAATTTGAATTTCTGAGAGTTAGAATAAAAAAAAAATAACCCCGTTAGAGTGTCCGACCAAAATTTTCATTATAAGTTAAGGAAGATAAAATACGAGCTTGTTTTATAGCAATAGTAATTAATCGTTGTTGTTTCAAAGTCAATCTATTCACTCGTCTATCAATCTATTCACTCGTCTAGATAATATTTTTCCTTGTTGACTAATAAATCGATTAATTACACTCATGTTTCTATAATCAATTCGATCCCCCGATTGAATCGGGGGTAAACGCCTACGAAACCGAATTTCGGATTATCGGGGTCTAGGTCTAAAGAACTGGATCACGTAGTAGAGTAATAACGCGCACCAGATTATCCGACTTTCAAAAGGACTCAGAATCGATTTGTAGAATACACGGTCATCGAAACCGAAATAAGGGGGTGTACCCTTTACTACGGTCAGGGGCATTGCTTCGTGAATAGCCTCTAATAGTGCCTCTTCATTATAATTAGAGAATGAAGTTTCCGTGTCAATTGCTTTCATTCCCACCCTTAGATGACTATATGAAGAAGCATGAGCTAGAACTCGATTCGTGTTTTTTAGCAATGCTACTACCTGGCATCGCGCAGTAATCGGTAACCCGTTATTATCTATACCTTCAACTACCACAGCGTTATAACGCTTTGGGATCTTGCCCGACGGAAAGTCTATTTCTAGGGCTGGCCCAATCATTTTAACCACATATCCGACGTTTTTTTCTTCAATACCAGAATCGCCAGGAACGCAATTAATTGGATTTTTAGTATTCATATTTTTATTCGAATTCGATTTCTATTCTGTTTACTGAATCACATAAAAAAAGAATAAACTCCTTATGTATAGCACGATATACCACTCCGGTAGAAATTTGAATTTCTGAGAGTTAGAATAAAAATAAAAAAACTCCGTTAGAGTGTCCGACCAAAATTTTCATTATAAGTTAAGGAAGATAAAATACGAGCTTGTTTTATAGCAATAGTAATTAATCGTTGTTGTTTCAAAGTCAATCTATTCACTCGTCTATCAATCTATTCACTCGTCTAGATAATATTTTTCCTTGTTGACTAATAAATCGATTAATTACACTCATGTTTCTATAATCAATTCGATCCCCCGATTGAATCGGGGGTAAACGCCTACGAAACCGAATTTCGGATTATCGGGGTCTAAAGAACTGGATCGCGTAGTAATAACGCGCACCAGATTATCCGACTTTCAAAACCCATAATCGGTTTGCATAATGCACGGTCATCGAAACCGAAATAAGGGGGTGTACCCTTTACTTACTGGTAGAAAAAGTTTCTATTATTCTCTTTTCTGCTAAATTGGCTAATTTCATTTACCTTATTCCATTTTTCAGGACTAGGACAAGGAATTGAGCCAAAACGAAGATAATCATAAACTTGTCAAATTTGCCCATTGGTTTGTTTTTCCAGGTAATTGGAGCACCCGGAGTTCGAATTTCTCCAATGTACAGGGTTACTTTGCCCCCTTCAAACGTTTCAGTTCTACCTTTCAGAGCACTTAGTGGAGCTTTTGTATCTAAAACTTCCATGCCTTCCCTTAAATCCCCTTTCCCTTTAGACATTGCAATAATAGCTAGAACTCGATTATTCTCAAGGATACGCGCGACTTCGCAAATGACATAAGTATAACCTACCCCACCGGGGTAGCTCTCCTTTATAATTAAGGCGTTCAAAACCTTAGGCATCTTGTCTGGCGGAAACCCTATATCCAAAATAACATCAATCCATTGAAGAAGTTTTCCTTCTTTTTTTTCTTCAATACCAGAATCGCCAGGAACGCAATTAATTGGATTTTTAGTATTCATATTTTTATTCGAATTCGATTTCTATTCTGTTTACTGAATCACATAAAAAAAGGATAAACTCCTTATGTATAGCACGATATACCACTCCGGTAGAAATTTGAATTTCTGAGAGTTAGAATAAAAATAAAAAAACTCCGTTAGAGTGTCCGACCAAAATTTTCATTATAAGTTAAGGAAGATAAAATACGAGCTTGTTTTATAGCAATAGTCAATCTAGCGGATTTGAAATTCTCTTTCATTCCACCTGTACCCGGGCTCTTCATATTCGCCCGGGGACTGTCTGTCTTTAAGAATGAAGAAAATTGTGTAGGGTTGTATAGATCTCGATGAAATCAGAATATCCCAAATATTCCAAATATTCTGATTCTAGAAGTGTTTTCCACTTCGAACTGCGAGTATTTCTAATGATGATTAAAAGATCCTCGAGAGTATAGATCTTTTCTTCTATGAAGAAACTAGTTATTTCGGTAGATAACCTCAATTCTGAAATAAAGAGAAAAGCCGGGTCTTTTCTTTTTCTAGAGATATAAACTATCAACCTATACCACCACGGTTTCATTTTCAGTTTATCAAAGTTACGATAGAATAAGGCCGTTAAAGTCCACGAATTATTAACAAATTCATCTATTTTTCTGAATATCTCTTTTTGATCTTCTTCCTCCAAATATTCTACATTGAGAAGGGCCTCGGGATAGCAGATTACGACTGTCATTAATTGATTAAGAGAAATGAGTTCTGCTTTTTTAATAAGCAAATCAGCTACTCTTTTCGATAAGCCGAATTTGCGAATAGGGATATATCGTGGATCCTTTTTTTGGAACAAAAGAAGACGGCAAATTTGATTCTTCATCAAAAGCCATTTTTTATAGAAAAAAGAGAAACAAGCCAAAAGAATCAAAATCTGTGAGACTGGATTCCTTTGTAAAACAGCAATAGTAAAGCGTAAAACGAAAGTGGTCATTTGTAGGTTACCTCTTAACCAATTATTTTAAAAATCTACTTAATTTATAACCTTTTTTTTTAGCGATTGTCAAGTATATGATCTATCATATATCTATTTATAATCGATTCTTAAATAATATGGATTCGAATCTAATCGCTCTATAGAAATATTAATATACAGATTTCATTTCAATTGGAATTTGGTTATTCACCATGTACGAGGATCTATACTAAGCATCCATGGCTGAATGGTTAAAGCGCCCAACTCATAATTGGAGAGTTCGTAGGTTCAATTCCTACTGGATGCATGCTAATGGGACCCTCTACTACGTCTATAGAAATATCTGATTCTCTATCTTATTGTATATATATAGATTAATATTGTAATGTAATGAATATTCTGACTTATAGCTTTCTTGTTCGTCTCCTAAGTATAAGATAGAGATATATTTCTTTATTTCGAATTTCTTTATATACGATTTTCATTTATTTATATACGATAGGTCCCGTTTGGTTCTCTTTGGGATGAGAAATGGCCTACTTAACTCAGTGGTTAGAGTATTGCTTTCATACGGCGGGAGTCATTGGTTCAAATCCAATAGTAGGTAGAACTTATTAGATACCAGAGTCAATGGTATCTAATAAGTTTTTCTATTCGCCTTCTTTTTTTATTGAGTTTTTATTTTTTTTTTTTCGTTCCATTAAAATCGCAATCGACTACGAAATTCAAATTTTGTAGTCGATTCCTTTTTCTTCAAAGTCTTCTTCTTCTTCTAAGTCGGAATCGTCTGTTTCCCACCAGTCGAATCCTTCTTCTACGCCTAAGCATTCTTCCAAATCTATTTTGTCTTCTAGTTCTTGGAGGTAGACTTTTACCCTTTCCAAGGCCATTCTTTCTTCTTGTAAGTCGGCTTTTTCCAAGAACAAGAACAAGTTCATTTTTTCTTCGAGTAAGGAAATTAGCTTCTCATATTCGAATAAGTCGCTTTGTTCGCCCGAAAGAGGTGGTAATAGAAATAGAAATATAAGAAGTCATATTATTCGTCTGCTAAGTCGATCCCTTCTTCGATTTTCTGTATTTTCAAAATTCCTTGGCATACTTACCTCCACGGTCCTTGAGATAAAATTGTATAGTTCTAGCCCCTACCCAAGAATAGAACTAAAAAACTAGATTCTTATTATTATATATAATTCAAAAGATCGTTAACGATACGATGATACTGTATAAGGAAAATCTCGAATTTGGATCCAAAATTGACGTCTTAGTGTGACCTTATCCATGTGCTTATGCTCTTAGGCATTCTTTTTCTGATCTTCTGTTTTCCTGGGTCTCCGAGACCCTTTCAACGAATATTCTGACTTATAGCTTCCTTGTTCGTCGCCTAAGTATAAGATAGAGATATATTTCTTTATTTCGAATTTCTTTATTTATATACAATATTTTCATTTATTTATATACGATAGGTCCCGAGAATATTGTAATGAATATTCTGACTTACTTGACCTGACTTATAGCTTTTTTGTTCGTATATAAAGCGGATTCGAAATTCTCTTTCATTCCACCTGTACCCAGGCGCTTCATATTCGCCCGGAGATTGTCTGTCTTTAACAATGAAGAAAATTGTGTAGGGTTGTATAGATCTCGATCAAATCTATATATGCCAACTCTTCTGATTGTACAAATCTCCTCCACTTCGAACTGTGAGTATCCTTTATGATGATTAGAAGATCCTCGATGGTATAGATCTTTTCTTCCATGAGGAAACTAGTTATTCGGGTAGA